ATTATCTCATTCGGAAGGACCTCATTTCATAATTATCAATGACTGTTTATGTCTCTAGCACGACCACGTGATGAAATGTGGAGGGAAGTGGGTTAAATGGCCGATACTACGGGAAGGATTCCTCTTTGGATAATAGGTACTGTAGCTGGTATTCTTGTGATCGGGTTAGTAGGTATTTTCTTTTATGGTTCATATTCTGGATTGGGATCATCGCTATAGTACTTGGATGGAGCGAGGGATAGATCTGAAAGTATAAGAACTAAATGGGACCTTCCTTCCCCCTCGACTTAGACAAACAAAGAAGGGGGAGGTCCCATTAAATTTATTAATAATTAAATTATCTTATCATTTTTTTCGTATAAGTATAAATGAGAAAAGAACCCCCTTCTATTTTTTTTTTGAAAAAAAAAAAGATAAATAAAGATTTGGGCATTCAGAACATCGATTCCTCAATAGTACTTATTCGTAAACTGTTAGAAACAAAAGAATCCTTTGATTTATTGAATGACACAATAGACTCTATCTTTTTCTAACTCAAATCAAATGCAAGAAGTTCCATTTGTTCAAAAAATTGTATTCTCACAGTTTGTCCACTACTATAAATTTGAATTATACGCTTAATAATACTAAGAAAGACATAAATAATCATTCTAAAATCGAAAATAAAAGGTTAAATCTAAATAACGACAAAATAAAAAGTCTGCCTAGGTCTTTGACTAAAGAAATCAAGACTCGTTCTTATTTTGACACACGACAAGTTAAAGTATGCGTAAAATGCCTTGTCGTGTGTGGAAGACCCGTAAGGGAGGGAATCCCCCCTAGAATCATTTGTTCCTTTCATTTTTTTAGGTATAGTCTCCGCTTAGTCTAGTATCCAGTCGAATTTGATTTTCGAATACCAAACTTTTGATCCACTCTATGACATTGAAATAGGATATCTGATAATAGTCATATCATTCCAATTGCAATTGTAAAAAGTGAAAAGTCAACTCATTTTATTCGCAATAGTTATATTATAACTAATAATGTAGTAACAAGTAATTCCAGACTTATTGTAAATGTGTAATAAAGAATATAAACAAACCTTCTCAGAATTTTGTTATTGATTGTCAAAAATTCTCAAAGAATTGTCAAAAAACTGTTTATTCTTGTTATGAGCTTGATATTCATAAATTCACGAATCTAGAAATTCATTTCGGACAATTGAACCTTCTCGAACTGTTTCTTTTTAAGAACCAAAAAAATTTGTGCCAAAATAACAGAGGCAAAAAAGAACAAAAGACCTTGTACGCGTAATGAATCTTGAAGTACTATTTCTGCGTCTCCCTGACCAAATCCACCCACATTAGGATTACTCGTTAATGGTTGATCAAGTTTGATGGATTCACCCTCTGAAACAAGAAGCTCTGGTCCTGGGGGGAGAATATCAACCACTTCACGTCCATCCAAGTCATTCGCTATGGTTATTTCGTATCCGCCCTTTTCTTTTCGTAAAATTTTCTTTACTATACCCGCTGCTGTGGAATTATAAACTGTATTATTACTCTTACTTCCATCAGGATAAATCTGACCCCTCCCCCGGTTACCACCTACATATATTGGATATTTTAAGAAGTGAACATCTTTCGTAGTAGCAGGATCCGGGGAAAGGATGGGGAAGGTGATTTCACTATATTTTTGTCCGGGAACAGGACCTATCACAAGAATATTTTGTTTATTGGGGCGGTAGCTCTGAAAAGAAAGATTTCCGATCTTTTCTTTCATCTCTGGAGAAATACGATCGGGCGGGGCTAATTCAAATCCCTCAGGTAAAATAAGAACAGCCCCCACATTTAACCCCCCCCTCTTGCCATTAGCAAGAACTTGTTTTAATTGCATATCATAAGGAATTCGAACAACTGCTTCAAATACAGTATCAGGAAGGACCGCTTGTGGAACCTCAATATCCACAGGCTTGTTAGCTAAATGGCAATTGGCACATACGATACGCCCAGTCGCTTCTCGTGGATTTTCATAACCTTGCTGCGCAAAAATAGGATATGCATTTGAACTGGAGGGCCGAGTCATTATATATATCATGAGCGATACGGAAATGGATCGAGTAATCTGTTTTTTTATCCAAGAAAAAGTATTTATAGTTTGCATGGTCCAATCATTCATCCCGAAAATTTCTACAATAAATTGGGTAGGTTGCTAGTATAGTTTCCTATCCGCGATTCTGCTATTTACTTTAACTGAAACTTAAAACTAAATTGAATGAAATACGAAAGAAGATTACTGGAATATAGAAAAAACTACCCGCCTCGGCGGGGTCAAAATGGAAAGATAAAGGTTGATTTTGAATGATTTGCTTATGTTTATGGCCAAAAAAAGCCACATTAGAAATCAAAATTGGATTGATATCTATATATCTTTTTTCTTTTCAGTCATTCATTGAATGATAAATCACTACAAGTGATGGGGATACGCGATTTAAATAGTGAAAAATCCAATATTTCAAAATTGTATCTAGAATGACTGGAAAGGTGGAAACAAGCCCCGATATAATTTGCTCATTATGAGCAAATCCAAAATCTTTGTAGATAGAGCCAATTGTTAGTTCCCAACCGTGGGGCGAATGAAATCCGATACATAAATCCGTTAATAACAAAATAAAAAAAGCTTTTATTGTGTCACTTAAGTTATAGAGGAATTCTTGAACCCAAGAATTAAGAAGAATAAGTTCTTTATTTCCCACAATATAATAACAGCTTAGAATAAGCAAACATATTATATTTGTCGAGAATTGTAAAATCATATGAATACAATCCTCATTGTACATCTTGATCAATTGAATCGTTTCGTTGTGGATTCCTATACGAAGCTTTTGTAGATGTGTTTCCGGGTATTCTTTTACCATCTCATCCAACAAGTGTAGCTCTTCCAATTCGATTAATTTTTCTAGAAAACGATTTTCTTGAATATGATTCAAAAAAGGTTCCGATTGCTTAATATTACACCAATTAGTAACCCGGGATTCCAGACTTTTTTGAAATGATAGCACGATCCACCAGGGCAAAAAGACTATAGATACAAGATATAGAAAAGCCATAAATACTTTATTTTTTTCCAGTTTTTTCATCTAGAAATTTTTTATGAACTCGTCGCATTCGTCGACTCTATGCCATCTAATAGTTCTATCAAACATGAAGGCTATTACAAGTATCCAACTCATGCATTTTTTTTTTAGTTATTAGTCCTTGAATCTTTAAAGAATACAAAAAAAGAATTGAGTCATTTTAATGTCATGATGAAAAGTAAAAAAGAGAGTCCAAACAAAACAGAATTTTTTTTATATCGTATCTAACCTATCAATTCCAAATACTGGGTCAAAAAAAAAGAATCAATTTTGATATATATGAGATTCTTTTGTTGTTAATGCTTTGTTACGGAATTGAGCGTATTGCCCTGCAAAGACCCCTTCTTTGTATTTACCTTTTTAGTAGATTTTTTTTACTACGAGGTAAGAAAGTCGTATTTTTTATTTTAAAAAGCTTCAATTGGTACACGCAAGAAATAGGCTAATTCAGCCGCTTTTTGTTCAATTTCTCGTGGAGTCAAATTTTCATCAGTACGAGTCAAAGGAATGGCCCCCCGGCCTCTTATTTCCAGATAAAGGACACGACGAGTATAAATACCCTCTTTAAGTTCTATTCTAATAGACTGAATATCTTTTATAAGAAATCGGAGGCAGATGCGACGATTTTTTCCAGGAAATCCCCAACGAAAAATAGATACTATTCCTTCTTTTTTATCGAAAAAATCATAACCACTCCCCACATTCAACGAAATTGTACACCACAAATAGGAGCTAATAAAGAGCCCTGCGATTCCATAGAAAGACATCACGATCCCTTGTGGAAAAAAAAGAATTTGCTGGGGGGGAAATAAAGATATAAAATTCCTACCAAGATAGCTAGAAATTCCAACCAATACGAATCCTAATGAACCTAACAAAAGGATAAAGGCCCAGACGAAATTACTTATTTTTCGAGATCCTGTTATAGATTCTATCCATATACGTTCTGATCGCCAATTCATAATCGATCTGATTCCATTTAATTTAAATTAAAAGAATACCCCAAAGTAATTGGACGTTCCTTACTTTGATTTGTTTCCGGCGTAACTCTCATCAACTAGTACTATATCGGATGTGAAGCTTTCCTTTTATTTCTATCTGTTTTTAAGTTTCAAATTAAGTCATCGAATGAGTTATAAAAACTCTACCCCCTCTGCCATGTTTCCACATGCATAAGGGCTCTTTCAGTTATGTTCGTAAAAAATAACATAGTATACCATTCTTCTAAATCGATATATGTGTTATGATTGAAACCTAAGTTTTCATTTAAAAATCCTATCAGGACTTAAACAATCTTGTTTTTTTGAACATGAAGAAATAAAGAAGCCATTGCAATTGCCGGAAATACTAGGCCTACTAAAGGAACAAGAATAGAGGGAAAGTTAATAGTTGTCATAAAATGGGTACCTCGATCTACTATATTATACTTGTTTGTTATATTTTTTTATTGTTATTATGTTATTATATTAATTAATTAGAATTCGAATTAATTCATTCTTCTATCTATTCGATAGAAGTGAGTATAGTATAAAAAAGGGCAAAGAATGTAGAACTCAAAAAATGAGCTTTCTACATATAGCTATAAAAAAAGAATAATCTAATTTTTTCTCTTTTCTTCTTTCTTTTACTTCGACTAATTTAATAAAAAAACTTCGGGTTTTTTATAAATTAAATTTCCAAAGGATTCATTGGAATCTGATCCCCTAGGTATTTTGAATAAGGATTTCCAGAAAAAAATATCGAAAGATACAAAAAGTTTTTAATTCGATTTATTTCTATTTATTCTAATTATATATATATACATATGTAAGAAAGTAACATGAAATTTGTTTTAGTTGACTCATTTCATAGAAGGAAAAGGAATCAATTGTTCTTTCATCTT